TCCATTAATAATGAATTTTCTAACAATTGATTCCGTACCACTGAAATATTTGGTCGTATGCTTGAAAGATAACCCAAAAAATCAAAGGAATGCTTGGATAATTGGTTTATATGGATTCGTCTTGGTTGAGACCATACATAAAAATGACATTGCCAAAAATTGACAAGATAATATCTCCACTTATTCATCAGAAGAGGAGTATCTTTTGATACCAGAATCGATTTTCCTTGATAGCTAACATACTGTATAAAAGGATCCTTGAAGAACCATAAGGTGGCCGGAAATAAGACTTCTTCGACAGGATATTTTATTTTTTCATAAAAACGTATTCGCTCAAAAAAGATCCCAAAAGAGGTTAATCGTAAATGATTAGATTGGTTACGGAGAAAAAGTAAAATAGATTCGTATTCACATACATAAGAATTGTATAGGAGCAAGAATAATCTTTGATTACTTTTTGCAAAAATGGATTTTGGGCGAGTAATAAGAGTATTCCAACTATAATACTCATTAAGAAAGAGCCGTAATAAATGCAAAGAAGAGGGATCTTTCACGTAGTAGCGAAGGGTTTGAACCAAGATTTCCAGATGGATGGGGTAGGGTATTAGTACATCTGATGCATAATTTAAATGTGGAAATTTATCCTCGAAAAAGGGAAATATTGAATGAATTGATCGTAAATTATAAGATTTTATGGTTTCTGTCTCCTCTAAGGAGGATACTAATCGTAGGGAAAACGGAATTTCCACAATGACTGCAAATCCCTCCGATATCATTTGAGAATACAAATTTTGGGGGTACCCCAAAAATTTATTTTGATTAGAATCATTAACGGAAATAATCAAATGATTCTGTTGATACATTCGACTAATTAAACGTTTTATAATTAGTAAACTGGATTTCTTGTCATAACCTACATTATCCAATAAAACGGATCTATTTAAACCACGATCATGAGCAAGGGCATAAATATACTCCCGAAAGATAAGTGGGTATAGTAAATGATGTTGCTGAGATCTATATAATTCGAAATATCCTTGAAAGTCTTCCATTTAAAATTCAATTTTGAATCAGAAAAGAAATAGATGATTTATTGGGTTATCAAATGATACATAGTACGATACAGTTAAAACAAGGTATTTATAGTAAGAAAAAACTAGATACCTCGGAAACAAGTCAAACTCATCAACGGACTCTCTAGAACCTCCCCTTCCTTTCCAGATAATAGATTTATATTCATTTATAGGATAAGAAGATAGTTAGAAGCCCTTTATTTTATCAATCCAATCGCTCTTTTGATTTTGAAAAAAGAAATATCTTTATCAATATACTACCTTCTTCTACACATTTATCTCTACCCCATAAAGGGGAATAGCTAATAGTTAGGACTCATAAGAAATTTCTAATCCACTCATCGGAAAAGCTTTTCCCGCATTAGGCACTAATATATTTTTAACATCTAATTAGATGGGGGAATGATTCAAAAATTAAGAACAGAAGCTCGTTACTTTGTTATTTCCCTAGAATTGGAACCTCTAATAAGGCTCTACCCATTTATTCACTCGACCCCCCCCAAAAAAAAATTCTTTTTTTATTTTTAATTGAATTGAAACAATTGAAATAAGATTTTGGACCTATTCAATAAGAAAGAATGAAATATTCTCAGAATTATCCATTGCTACGACATGCTGCTTTTTCCATTGATTCTTTTCAGGATCAGTCGTGGTCTTACAAACTCTACCGATGGTATGGACGAATCTGTTTCTTCATACAAATGTGTAAAAGATGCTAGCCGCACTTAAAAGCCGAGTACTCTACCGTTGAGTTAGCAACCCAAATAAACAAATTAGAATGTGTAGATACAATCAGAATCCCAATAAATAACGAAATTGAATGGCACAACATAATCAAACCATTAAAAAAACAATGAAAAAAAACTCTAACCCGCTCTAAACATAATAAAAATGAACAAATCCGACGAAAATATAAAAATTCTCAAATAAAAGATAAAATAAAGTCAAAGATTTTCCAATATTTATAGACCGCCTCCTGGCTCTCTTCTCTTATATTATCCATTAATTTAGTATATATCGAGTTTGATTGATTTAAATCTTAATCAAAAAAGACTTCCTGTATGACAGAAAATCTAAGAAGATTATTTGAATGAAATAAAATCTATGGAACAGGGATAAATGGATCCGTTTATCCACGATCGGATTATATTTATTTGATACACTGTTGTCAATATTAATATTGACAAAAGCGTAAGCATACAAAAGATAAAACAAGTTCTAAATAGAACTAACAATTTTGATTTCAATCAATTAAAATTAAATAATTTGATTAATTTTAATTGAAATATAAAAAAACGAAAGACTTGTGTTGGATTGGCACTACACTATCACTATATAGAATATTAAGTGAAAGACTTAATTAAGGAAGACGGGGGAGAAGTAGAAAAAAACGAAGTTTATTCAATAACTAAAACTAAAATAATCAGGTTTAGTCCTTTGTTTTTTTTTTTTGTTCAAAGAGTTCCAACGAAAATCATCCCATCGGGGGTAATGTCAAATTTTTATGTCTATAGAACACATTACTTCTACGTCTATATCATTTCTTATTTATTCACTTGATCTTTTTTTCTATTTTATTTCATTAATTGAATTTTGTTTGTTGATTAACGCTGAAGTTCCGTAAAAACTCCCGCCTTTTTTAAAATATCATGAACAGTTCCCGTAGGTTGAGCGCCTTTTTCAAGGAAGTATAGAATAGCAGGAACATTTAAAAAAATTTGATTGGTTATCGGATCATAAAAACCCACTTTCCGAAGATCTCTTCCCTCTCGTCGGGATCGAACATCAATTGCAACGATTCGATAAATGGCTCATTGGGATAGATGAACAATACCCCCCCCTAGAAACGTATAAGAGGTTTTCCCCTCGTACGGCTCGAGAAAATTCTAAATTATGTCTATGTATAGAATTACAATATCAAATATATCCATCAAATCATCAAATTAATTAGACTATTGATTTTAGCCCTTTTTTTCTTATTCTTACCCAACAAAAAAATTAGTCATATTTGCACCCTCATAACTCAAGTTGGATAACTCTGAAATAACGCAAAAGAGAAACCCTTTATTTTATTTTAGATACTGCATCTATTGAGCGGTCTCTAACCCTTTAATTGCCTGTCTTCTTTAAGAATCCATTTTGATTCTTCATTCTGATCCAGTTGTTCAGACAATTGAAAATGGTATTTCCTTGTTCCAGGATCTTTGCCTTGAATCATTGGGTTTAGACATTACTTCGGTGATCTTTAAATCTTTCAAAATGGCAGCAACATACCATTTTTTGTGATTTCTTTATGTCAAAGAATCATACGAATGTTTGATTCCTGCGTAATACACTTTTTGATTTGATCGAAAGAGTTTTACCAATTTCAACAAATCTTCCCTTTGAATTGGAAATTTTCTCGAATGGGCTCCTTTTAATTTATGTATCAAAATATACTTACGAAGTTGTTCCAATTTGTTGATTGATACTAACCCTAGATTCTTGCCTCTGAAAAATAAAAAAATACTTTCTACTCGAGCTCCATCCTATACTATATTCTATCATCCCCCCCCCAAAAAAAAGGAGGTTACAGCGGAATAGAACAAATGATGTCGAGCCAAGAGCACTTTCATTCCTATAATAAATATATATAAAAGTGGTGGATGTAAGACTCCACAGCGGATCATGTCCTTCAAGTCGCACGTTGCTTTCTACCACATCGTTTTAAACGAAGTTTTACCATAACATTCCTTCAGTTTGGAACCCATATGTAATTGATTCAATTATGAAATCATGAATAATCATTGGTTCGGTTGGTACATAGTAATCTATACCTTTTTCTTCTATATGAAAAAAGGAGAGTCTCAGCAGGAATAAGAATAAAAAGAATAAGAATAAATCAATTTAACCCCTTTTTTTTAGATTAATAGAATTTAATCTTGGAAATTCTATAATATAAAATAAAAATAGAACTCCTTTTTTTATAAATTTTTTTGATTCTTTTATTTATATCATTCTAAATTTGAAACTCTTTTTCTATTTTTCTATTATTGGAAAAATCAAATTAGTTAACTAAATTATAACTGATATAACAGGAATAAATAAATATAATACGAAGAAATCAAGTTATTTTGAATCTGTATCTTCAAGTAAGATAATAGTGATAGAATAAATTCAACAATTTCACACTTCTTCAAGTACCAAGAACTTATACTTCTAGCGGTTCATTACAAAGATTTAATTGATTGAAAAATCTCCTATCCGATATAATTATTTTCATTTTGCAAAACATAAAGTTTTACAGCAAGGACCTTTTGTTTTTTATCATCCGTTTATCATTAGTAAGAGAGAGATAAATTCATATTGGAATAAACAGTATGTGATTAAAAAAAGATAGATAAAAAACACTGATGTAAGACAAGATTGAAATTTTATGTTGTTATTTTTTCATATTTATACTGTAAAATCATTGTTATTTAACGAATTGCAACTGAATTCAATTTCCCATTTCATATGCGTGTTATTTGAACTCAAACAAATTTGTGCAAAAGATATGATTCCGCCAATTATTAAAAAATAATAATCAGATTCTATACTAGATTATATACTAATATTACTAGATTATATACTAATATTCTATTAGTAATCTTAATACAGATTATCTTAATACGGAAGGCTGTTCTAAAAAACAATCTTTATATATATAAATATATTATTTTATTATGATATATATTTTATATATATATATAAATATATTGATATTATTATGTTAATATAATGATTATATAATAATATATATACATATATACTGGGTATGCTCTGGGACGGAAGGATTCGAACCTCCGAATAGCGGGACCAAAACCCGTTGCCTTACCACTTGGCCACGCCCCATTTATTTCTATTCGATACTAATAAATAAACACTAATATTGGTACGGGTTATTCGTCAACTCCAGTCTAAATATCTATTTTTTATAAAATGGATTACTAGAATTTTTCTACATGGAAACTATACACGTAGACATAGAATTAAACTGAATTTATTGATCATTACATATAATTCAATTAAGATATTGTACGAAAGTATTATTTATTCTATTCTCTTTTGATTTGAGATATAGAAGAATTTTTGATTGGGTGAATTCAAATAAAATAAAGTTTTTTCGTCTATCTTATTTTATTTTTATTCATTTTTTTCTTCTATCAATAATAACATATCTATAATAATAAAAAACTCAATTAAATTTATTAACAACTCAATCAAAATAAATACAATTATCCCCAAAAACAAAATGTTTGTTATGCTTAATATTTTTAGTTTGATCTGTATCTACCTTAATTCTGCTCTTTATTCCAGTAGTTTTTTCGTTGGCAAATTGCCCGAAGCCTACGCTTTTTTGAATCCAATAGTCGATGTTATGCCAGTGATACCCCTGTTCTTTTTTCTCTTAGCCTTTGTTTGGCAAGCTGCTGTAAGTTTCCGATGATATTTTTAATTTTAATAAAGTCCCAGACAAATTCATGATTTATTCGAAAAAAAAAAATCGGGTATGTAGTATAGTAGTATAAAAGTGGAGAATCTATTCTCTTTTTTCCTAAAAAAATCTTGGAGATTGTGTAATGCTTACTCTCAAACTATTTGTTTACACGGTAGTGATATTCTTTGTTTCTCTCTTTATCTTCGGATTCCTGTCTAATGATCCAGGACGTAATCCTGGACGTGAAGAATAAAAAATAAGGTTTTCTTTGCTTGATTTTAAACTGTTATTTAGTAAGATTTTATCTATTCCACTAATTATTTTTTTATTACTAGTAATAAAAAAATAGCTCTCGATAAATTCGAAAAAAAAAAATACTAAGTCATCAACGAAAACGGAAAGAGAGGGATTCGAACCCTCGGTACGAAAAACTCGTACAACGGATTAGCAATCCGACGCTTTAGTCCACTCAGCCATCTCTCCTCCCAATTGAAAAAGGATAATACTATGTTACATTATAAAGTTACATTATAAAAAATAAGGCTTGAAAACGCCCGTCATAGTATATACTCTTATTTTTTAATTTCGTCCGAGGGGGCTTTTTAGTTCCACGGCCCGGCCTGGTCAGTCCTTAGCCGGGCCCGCCCTTTTGTTCCAACAAATCATATTCCAACAAATCATAAATCAAAAGATTTCGAAAATTGAAAAAAAAAAATAATAAATAAAAAAATATCAATATCTATGATATAGAATCAAATGGTAGAGAATCAACGTGCTATTTCTTTCTTAGTTAGTCCTTTTATTCCGGTTTAAATAAGAAAAAAGGAACTCTCGTTTCTTACCACAATCTATTTTTGTGTTATGGATTAAGTTCGAGACAAAAACCTCGGGCAAAAAAGCACTTGTTATTTAGTTATTAAAATGAATACTCGTTTCCAAATCTCATTAGGTCCTCTGATACAAATACAAAAGGTAAACGCTCTAGTTTTCATAATTTTTTTCTGATGTTTTGGTTTTGTGATTAAGGTCGACAAAAGGTCCATTTAGATACAATAATCTGATTGTAGCGGGTATAGTTTAGTGGTAAAAGTGTGATTCGTTCTTTAATCCTTTATATAGTTAAAGGGTCTTTCGGTTTGATTAATATTCATTCCGAACAAAAACTTTAGTTCTTAAAAGGATTGAATCCTTTCCCTCTCAATGAAAAATTCGAGGAATAATATAAATTCTCGTGATTTTTATCCACGAATCAATTTTAAATTGAAAAATTGGATTATAAGATTACGAAACATAATTTTTTTATTGGATCAATACTTCCAATTGAATGAGTATAAGTAAAGGACCCATGGATAAAGATAAAACGCGTATTTCTAATCGTAACTAAATCTTCAATTTTTCATTTCTGTAGGGGAAATTGAAGCAAAACAGCTATTAAACAATGTCTTTGGTTTATTAAAGACATCGATAAATTGTTTTAGCTCGGTGGAAACAAAATGCTTTTCCTAAGGATTCTTTCAAATAGAAGTAGAGAACGAAGTAACTAGAAAGATTGTTAGAATATAACACCCCTTTCTATAGGGATCGTCTAGAAAGCGGGTTGTTCTGAATAGATTCAGACATAAAAGCTGACATAGACGTTATGGGTCAGATTTTTTATTTCGTTCATATCTGAATCTGGGAATTTATCCACCTTCCATAAAGGAGCTGAATGAAACCAAAGTTTCACGTTCAGTTTTGAATTAGAGACGTTAAAAATTATGAATCAACGTCGACTATAACCCCTAGCCTTCCAAGCTAACGATGCGGGTTCGATTCCCGCTACCCGCTTTGACTTTATTTTACTTTTTTTACTTTATCGTTATAATTTTTAATATTTAAAATATTTAAATAAAATTAAATAAAATAAGGTTGAATGAATCGAATTAATGTAATACATCATTGACTTGAATACTAAATTGGTTGAATTCT